AAATCTAGCTCTCAGACGAGCTAGAGCACGAGTAGAGGCTATCAATGTGATTTCGTAACTATAACCCGTTGGCGGTGCGCCCGAATAATCAAAAGAAAAACTTCTGTATAAACAGAAATTCTGTTTATACACTTTATTTTTTAATTCTGCCAATTGACTAGAATCATAAATGGAATCGGATTCTATCTAATACAACGAAAAATTTTCAAATTCAACAATGAACTAGAGAAAGAGAAATAGAATGGAATGGAAAATATCAAAAATCAATAAAATTAAGGCGGCTAGAAAAACTTATTAGATACCATGGATTCGGATATCTAATAAGTTATACCTACTATTGGATTTGAACCAATGACTCCTGCCGTATGAAAGCAATACTCTAACCACTGAGTTAAGTAGGTCAGTTAGAATCAAAAAGAGAAAGAAATGGAACCCATCACATCGATGGATTATAAATGTAATATTATTTATAAGCAATACCGATCAAAGAGATAAAAGTTGGATCATGTAATATTCATCTTGACAAGAAATTATTGACATGATAAAATATATATCACAAGCAAAAGGGCTATAGCTCAGTTAGGTAGAGCACCTCGTTTACACGCGCGCCGATGTTTTTTCAGAGGAGTACATTATGGAATCAAACAACTTATTGAGAAGTTGATGTCTTACTCCATGACTTTTAGGGAACAAGAGAACAATAGCCTGACAAAAGATTCGGTCCAATTTAGGTGCCCCTTTTCTATTTATATTTTTAGATTTTAGGCAACCAATAGAACCCATTATTGATTTAAGATATTGATAAGGGGAATACTAACTCTATTCAATGCTAGGCATAATGAGTATAAAGACCTCAAAAAATTCTTTTTTCGTCCTATCTTATGAACTTTAAGGTGTATGAAGTTTCATATTGGATTTTTTAAATAAAAGGGGGGCGATGGAGACTTCATTTAACTTAGGTTGATCTAAGCCAAAAGCAAACCTACGTCAGGATAACCTTCTTTGAAACACTTCGGTAGTGCTCTCAGATCGGAATCCAAATAAGAAATCAGAGCACATGGAGCCATCTTCTTATCTTCTTGTCAAGAGAATTATGGTAGACTAACTGATTATTTATATCAGTTAATGGAAGAGCCCAATGCAAAAAAATGCATGTTGGGTCTTTGAAACAGTTCGAATCATTTTGAGAATAATCAGTTTGATCTGTTTTACCGAGAAAGTCTACGGTTCGAGTCCGTATAGCCCTAAAAAAAATGAAATAAAATTCAAATACAAAGATACAAAGACAAAAATTGTATAGTTTTTATTTCTTCATTATTGTATTGTTTGTAACTAGCCACTTGCAATTGCTTGGTTTATCGAAAAACGAAAAAAAAAGCATTCTCATAAGCTTGCTCGCAGGAATCATTCAGGATAGAGTATAAAGCCGAAATCAAAAAAAGTGCACTTCAATAGAACCAATAGCTATTTTTTTTTATCTTGTCTTGGCTAAACAAACCCAATTTTCTTTCCTAAGTCAATTACATTAGGAATTTTCCCTTTTCCTATCCGCAATCAAAAAGAGTTAGTGATACTTTTTTTCTTTGTCTTTGGGATACCCGCCTAAGCCTAATGAATTTTTGGAGTCAAAATCATGACACGAACTCATTTAAAAACAAATTCCAACCTAACTCAACAAAAATCAAATCTACTCGTAAGTTACACGGATTTAAAAACGACTTACTCTATTTATAGACAAGCTGGAGTTTGAAAAATTAGGATCTTTATTAACTTTCATTATTAACATTTAACATTGTAAAATGGGCTCTTCTTTATATTGCTATACTAGGTAAGGTATAGCAATAAAAGAAAGGAGTCTTTTATTGCCCTAACATTGAATTGCTAAATTGAATAATTAATAAATTGAATTAATATTATTGAATTAATAATTGAATTAATTTTAATTAATATATTTATATAAATTTCTAAATGAATATAGAAGTAGAATATAGAGAATAGAAATAGAATATATAGAATAGAAGTCGAATTTAGTTAATATAAGATCCTATTCCATTAATGTTTAATATTATTATTATTTATTATTATATTTTATTTTTATATTATATAGGTGGAGGTACTATATTACATATAGAATATAGTATTTTCTATTTTTATATAGATTTTATATGGATTGGTATTTTATTTAATTAGTATTTTATTCAAAATTCTATTTTGAATTCTTTTTTTTTTATAGATTTTTATAGAGAATCCGAAGTGAGATGAAAAATCGAGAAAAGAGTCTTATTTGTATAATCGAGAAAAGAGTCTTATTTGTATAAAGTATAAGAGCAAGATCAATATATATTTATAATTGATATCGAAATAAAAATAAAATTGAAGTAAATGGAACAATTCAAGTCGATGAATCTTGAAATGATACATGTACCACAGCAAACAAAACTAAGCAGTTCAATCAAAATAAATTGTTATTTTGACTAAACAGTTATGAATGAGTTGAAAA